AGAAACATAATCTTTCCGCTTTTTAAATAGGATTTCCCCGCTTAATGGATAACTATTTGTTACCAATGGGGAATTCTTTCTCATCTTAAATTGCAAATTGAAGTGATTGAATTTGCACCAATTGAAACCATAAATTTCAGACACAATAGAAAGATATGATAGATCTATCCTTTTTAGATAGTGAATGGAGTTCTTCCATTCTATCCGATTCACTGGTAATGATCATTGATATTGGAAAATTGGTTTTCTTTCTTTTGTTTTGTCTCAACCCATGATTTAAACGAGTCGCACATACACCCTAGTACATGTTCCTCGACGCTGAGGGCATCCCCCAAGAGCGGGGGATTTAGTGACGTTTCTGATTGGCTGTCTTGGGTTTCTAATAAGTTGTTTAATAGTTGGCATGCTGAATTATACATTATGGGTTGGTTTAGATCGATCCTAACCGGATGAGTATGAATTCCTTCTATTTAATATGAATTTCTTCTATTTAATAGAATATTAAACCCTTAAGAAGATAAAATCTGAAATCGTGTATTTGCGTGAAATCACTGCGATTTTTTATACAACCGCTACAAGATCAACAATTCCATGAGCTTGGGCTTCTGTTGCTGACATAAAAATATCCCTTTCCATGTCTTCGGATACAACCCATAAGGGCTTGCCTGTTCTTTGTACATAAACCCTTGTAAGGGTTTCGCGCAGTTTCAGTAGTTCTTCCGCTTCCAGGATAAATTCGCCCGTTTGTGCCTCATAAAAAGCGGCAATAGGTTGATGGATCATTACCCTGATGACATATATAATATAACATAATAAAAGGTTCCTCTATCTCGCACGATGAGTCGAGGAGAAGAGATAAAGAATAAGAAAAAGATAGAATTGAACAACCGTACGGGCATTTTTTTTCGCATTGCATACGGCTCTCCAATGGAATTCGCATTTTTACCTTTCATCGAAGAAAGAGAAAATATGGGGTCTCTTATACCCAGATCGGTAAATGATCCAATTACCACCCTTCTTTTTTTCGGAGGAGTTAAAAAATACTATGATGGCCCCGTTGCTTTATATATAGATTTCGGCTGTTATTCAGCAATCCCAAAGTTTCTTTGTTTTTTTTTTTCAAATAAAAAAAAAATAAAGAAAAAATAATCTTCTTTTTTTTTTTTCGTACTCTTTCATAACATAAATATTGTTAATAACCTTCCGGTGTGAAAAAAGTTTGTGACGCTGAAATAGGCCTACGATAGGTAAGATAAAATTGGAAATACCCTTCCTTTATCTCATACTACTCTTTCGATACATAATCGAATATTTTGAAAAAAAAAAAACACAATAAAGAATTTGCATATCGAATTCGAAGTGCCATGCTATTATTACTTAATATTAATAATTCATATGGTGAAGGCATAGTCTTCTTTTTTCTCTCAAATAAAAATAAAAAACTCATTGGCGCTAAGCGTGAGGGAATGCTAGACGTTTGGTAATTTCTCCTCCGACCAGGATAAAAGATCCCATTGAGGCGGCCAATCCCATGCATATTGTCTGTACATCTGGTCGCACAAATTGCATAGTATCATAAATAGCTATTCCGGGTATTACCCATCCGCCAGGAGAGTTTATAAACAAATACAGATCCTCGGTCTCATTCTCTATACTGAGATATACCATAAGACCAATAAGTTGATTCGAGATCTCGCTATCAACCTCTTGGCCTAAAAAAAGTAATCTTTCTCGATAAAGTCGGTTGATTAGGATAAAATTGTATCCTTTAGGAGCCGTACAGGCACCTTTTGATGCATACGGTTCAACAAAACTTGCGAAAAGAAATCAATGTGTAGACTCCAGCCCTATTTCTTTTTTCATAGTGGGCTCCTTATAACGAAGGGGCTTTTCTTCCCTTTTTCAAGAACGATGAGTTTGGTTGGTTTTCCTATAATATAATATAAAAAACAATTCACTAAACTTATCGAACTAACTTTTCATTGATGTATTTTTTCATCGAGATCCAATCCAAAAATCACGATGTCATTTTCTTGTTCCTGAATGGGCTTCTTCCATTTTTTTAGGTTTATGCTCTACTCCGAGTAAGGATCTGCCCGATTTTGATTTGCACATATAGGACAAATGACCCCAATACCACGTCTTTTTTGTTCAATTCATTTCTTTCATGTCTTCCGCTAAATATTCGACGTATTCATATTCATTCCATTTATTATTCGATTGATTAACAGTTTGAGATCACTCCTATTTAAAATGAAAATCAATTTCTAAATCGAATCGTTTATGATATAAGTAATAATCATAAATATATTACCAATTGGGTTTTTTTAAACGGAGCCTGGATACTTCATTTTATTGGTCCAGCCAAGCCGACCATAAATTATTTTAATTGCTAATATTAATCTGGATACCTCCTCTCACAAAATGGATCTAATTGCACTTCATTGCGCTTCACGCTACAAAATTTTGATAATTCAATCAATTTTTTTTGGGCGAAACAGAAGATATCTCGATCGAGAGAGAGAATGGGGAAATCCCATATGACCCAATATATCTGACAAGTCGCACTATACGTCAACCCAAGATGCATCTTCCTCTCCGGGACTTCGAAAAGGTACTTTTGGAACACCAATAGGCATAAAATGAAAGAAAAAAGAATTAAGTACTCTATTTCACTTTGATGTGGAAGCGTAATAATGGGCTTATTGCCTTAATAATATCGGCCTTTATCATATTTTATACATAGATTGAATAAGTTCAGAAAATAAAGGAAAACAGAATGAATAAAGGAAAATTATTACGAATAGGTCCTTTGAATGATAACCAACTATAGATGCATTCGCTCATAGAAAAGGGAATCAACCCCCATTGCGTATTGGTACTTATCGAGTATAGAATAGATCTGCTTCTCTTTTTTCCTACGAACCAAACTGTTCCATTATTACTAAAAGAATAGAACAAATATTAATCCTTTTTCCGAGATAATCCACTGAAAAAAAGGGGGGTCCATAGCATAGTTTTTTTTCAATGCAATAAAGTTACAGAGTGTCTATTTTTTGTTGATAAAGGGGTATTCCCATGGGTTTGCCTTGGTATCGTGTTCATACCGTCGTATTGAATGATCCCGGTCGTTTGCTTTCTGTCCATATAATGCACACAGCTCTGGTTGCTGGTTGGGCCGGTTCAATGGCTCTATATGAATTAGCAGTTTTTGATCCCTCCGACCCCGTTCTTGATCCAATGTGGAGACAAGGTATGTTCGTTATACCCTTCATGACTCGTTTAGGAATAACCAATTCATGGGGCGGTTGGAGTATTACAGGAGGGACGATAACGAATCCGGGTATTTGGAGTTACGAAGGTGTAGCCGGGGCACATATTGTGTTTTCTGGCTTGTGCTTCTTGGCAGCTATTTGGCATTGGGTGTATTGGGATCTCGAAATATTTGGTGATGAACGTACAGGAAAACCTTCTTTGGATTTGCCTAAGATCTTTGGAATTCATTTATTTCTGTCAGGAGTAGCTTGCTTTGGTTTTGGCGCATTTCATGTAACAGGATTGTATGGTCCTGGAATATGGGTGTCCGACCCTTATGGACTAACTGGAAAGGTACAAGCTGTAAATCCAGCGTGGGGTGTGGAAGGTTTTGATCCTTTTGTTCCAGGAGGAATAGCCTCTCATCATATTGCAGCAGGGACATTGGGCATCTTAGCAGGCTTATTCCATCTTAGTGTCCGCCCGCCACAACGGCTATACAAAGGATTACGTATGGGCAATATTGAAACCGTTCTTTCCAGCAGCATCGCTGCTGTCTTTTTTGCAGCTTTTGTTGTTGCTGGAACTATGTGGTATGGTTCAGCAACTACCCCCATCGAATTATTTGGTCCCACCCGTTATCAATGGGATCAGGGATACTTTCAGCAAGAAATATATCGAAGAGTTAGTGCTGGACTAGCCGAAAATCAAAGTTTATCAGAAGCTTGGTCTAAAATTCCTGAAAAATTAGCTTTTTATGATTACATCGGAAATAATCCGGCGAAAGGGGGATTATTCAGAGCGGGTTCAATGGATAACGGGGATGGAATAGCAGTCGGGTGGTTAGGACACCCTATCTTTAGAGATAAAGAAGGGCGTGAACTTTTTGTACGTCGTATGCCTACTTTTTTTGAAACATTTCCAGTTGTTTTGGTAGACGGGGATGGAATTGTTAGAGCCGATGTTCCTTTTAGAAGGGCAGAATCGAAGTATAGTGTCGAACAAGTAGGTGTAACTGTTGAGTTCTATGGTGGCGAACTGAATGGAGTGAGTTATAGTGATCCTGCTACTGTGAAAAAATATGCTAGACGTGCTCAATTGGGTGAAATTTTTGAATTAGATCGTGCTACTTTGAAATCCGATGGTGTTTTTCGTAGCAGTCCAAGGGGTTGGTTTACTTTTGGACATGCTTCGTTTGCTCTGCTCTTCTTCTTCGGACACATTTGGCATGGTGCTAGAACCTTGTTCAGAGATGTTTTTGCTGGTATTGACCCAGATTTGGATGCTCAAGTGGAATTTGGAGCATTCCAAAAACTTGGAGATCCAACGACAAGAAGACAAGTAGTCTGATGCAACATTGCTCTGTTATTTTTCGCTTCTCGCTTCTATTTTCTGTTTGTGATTTTACATATGGTACTGGAGAAATCTGGATTTAAATCGCCACCTTTTCTTTGATTCTTCTTTTTTCTTTAATCCGGGAGATAATCCCAAATAAATAGGTATGGAAGCTATAATTGTAAACCACGATCGAATTTATGGAAGCATTGGTTTATACATTCCTCTTAGTCTCGACTCTAGGGATCATTTTTTTCGCTATCTTTTTTCGAGAACCGCCTAAAGTTCCAACTAAAAAAATCAAATGATTTTTCATTATCTCAATTGAAGTAATGGGCCTCCCAATATTGGGAGGCCCATTACTTCAACTAGTCCCCGTGTTCCTCGAATGGATCTCTTAGTTGTTGAGAGGGTTGCCCAAAAGCAGTATATAAGGCATACCCAGTAAAACTTACAAGTAAACCAGATATAGAGATGGCGACTAGGGTTGCTGTTTCCATTCTTATATAATTTCAAGACCATAATGGATCTATGATAAGATCGTTTATTTACAACGAAATGGTATACAAAGTCAACAGATCTCAATGAATACAAAATAGGATTTATGGCTGCACAAACTGTTGAGGGTAGTTCTAGATCGGGTCCAAGACGAACTGCTGTAGGGAATTTATTGAAACCATTGAATTCGGAATATGGTAAAGTAGCTCCTGGATGGGGAACTACTCCTTTGATGGGTGTCGCAATGGCTCTATTTGCGATATTCCTATCTATTATTTTGGAGATTTATAATTCTTCCGTTTTACTGGACGGAATTTCACTGAATTAGATTTACAAGAACCACAAAATCCTAGCTTTTAAATACAAAAAGTGAACCTTTTAGGTCTCGTATTTTGAGTTTAGCTCATTTTTTTGGTAGTTCGACCGCGAAATTTTTTTGTTTCTGTATTTCCGGAATATGAGTGTGTGACTTGTTAGAAGTGATCCTATTGATAGTACAGAGAATGGGTCTGTCGTCTTGATAGAGATGGTTTTACCCCGTCGGATATTCATTCTAGTATCTGGAGCACGGAATATATGAAATAGGTCACGAAGTATTCGAACTATGATTCATACTTAATATTCAGACCGCGCGGCCGGATTCCACAAATTTTTCCAAAGAAAAAGTTCTAAATTGAAAGATTTTTCTTCTTTCAAATTCCCATTTCTGCTTTGATTTTGCTCAAAGGACAAAGGTTTCTTTGTATTTTTAGTCATTCTATCTATTCTCTTCGGTGAATAAATGATGATCCAACGGTTCTTACTCGGGGAATCTTTGGACTTAGTTTGAAGGTTTTTTTGAATCATCGTGGTTCTAGTATGAATCTGAGGTTTGAATTGATTCATAGGGTCTTAACAAGAAAATTCCTATCAATAATAAAGAAAACAAAAGTAAAACTGCATTACATACAAATCAAAATAACAAATCAAAGAAAAAGAAATAGGTAAATAGAAGATTCAAAAGGCCTGTAACGATCAACATAAAGACAAGCGAGCCGACTTGATTTTTTGGCATTCTAATTATAACCACAAAGAAGAGCTTTCTTATTTTTACTCTTTCGTATCTTTAGATAAGAGTGAATCAGAAGATTAAGAAGTTTCCAATTTTCTATTCCATACCTTTTTCAACCTGTATTTGGGTGTTTTTGTTTGAGCTGTACGAGATGAAATTCTCATATACGGTTCTCGGAGGGGGAGTCTCCTTGGTTTACCTATCTCAATAAAGTTTACGATTGGTTCGAAGAACGTCTCGAGATTCAGGCGATTGCAGATGATATAACTAGTAAATATGTTCCTCCTCATGTCAACATATTTTATTGTCTAGGAGGAATTACGCTTACTTGTTTTTTAGTACAAGTAGCTACAGGCTTTGCTATGACTTTTTACTACCGTCCGACCGTTACTGAGGCTTTTGCTTCTGTTCAATACATAATGACGGAAGCTAACTTTGGTTGGTTAATCCGATCAGTTCATCGATGGTCGGCAAGTATGATGGTCCTAATGCTAATCCTGCACGTATTTCGTGTGTATCTCACTGGTGGTTTTAAAAAACCTCGCGAATTGACTTGGGTTACAGGTGTGGTTCTGGCTGTATTGACCGCATCTTTTGGTGTAACAGGTTATTCTTTACCTTGGGACCAAATTGGGTATTGGGCAGTCAAAATTGTAACAGGTGTACCGGAAGCGATTCCGGTAATAGGATCGCCTTTAGTAGAGTTATTACGCGGAAGTGCTAGTGTGGGACAGTCCACCTTGACTCGTTTTTATAGTTTGCACACTTTTGTATTACCTCTTCTTACTGCCGTATTTATGTTAATGCATTTTCTAATGATACGTAAGCAAGGTATTTCTGGTCCTTTATAAAGAATATAGATCATAGAGATTTGTAATCAATCATTTATCTTATTACTTGGGGGAGGAACAATAATATTTCATTGCTACAAATATGGATTATTGACAAAGAATAAGACATGTATTTGGAAATTTTCCCTCAACTCCACAATATTGTATTATTTATTTGACATGAACGACTAGTTGAAGGGAATTCTCCGAAGAGAAAATGGATTATGGGAGTGTGTGACTTGAACTATTGATTGGGCCGTGCAGAAATATGCTTTTATCTGCTACATTGGAATTCACAACCAAATGTGTCTTTGTTCCAACCGCCGCCCCATAGAGGGATAGGGGATAGGGATAGGCTGGTTCGCTTGAAGAGAATCCTTTCTATGATCAGACCCAAGCATGCCGTGCATGAGCAGGCTCCGTAAGATCCAGTAGAATAAGTGATGTGTCATAATACAGATTCTCTTTTAACTATTTGACTTACTTAATAGTATAGAAATGCATTCATTTCTTCTGCATCGATGCGATTTA